GAGATATTGATAACACACATAGAGTTAATGGTATTTCATAACTAATTGATTGAGCAGCAGCTCGTAAACCACCTAAAAAGGAATATTTGTTGTTTGACCCATATCCTGACATAAGAAGTCCAACAGGAGCAATACTTGAAACGGCGATCCATAAAAAAACACCAATACTAAGATCGGCCAGAACAAGGTGATAGCCAAAAGGAATTACTGAATAACTTAGTAAAATTGATATGACTGCTATGGACGGTCCGATACTGAATAAACGAGCATCTCCTCTAGATGGAAGAAGATTCTCTTTGAAAAGTAGTTTTATACCATCTGCTAGGGCTTGAAGAATTCCCAAGGGACCGGCATATTCAGGACCAATACGTTGTTGTATCCCTGCAGAAACTTCTCTTTCTAACCAAACAATTACTAGAACACCGATTGTGATTCCTAATACAAGAGTCAAAATAGGAACAAGTATCCATATGATCCCATAGATTTCTTTTAAGGATTCCAATCTAGAAAAAGGATTGATAGCTTCTATTTCTGTTGTATCAATTATCATTTCAACGATCAACTTCTCCCATAATGATATCTATGCTACCTAATATTGTCATAATATCAGCCAATTTCATTCTTTTAACTAAGTGAGGAAGAATTTGCAAATTGATAAAACCGGGTGGGCGAATTTTCCATCTCCAAGGAAAAACACTCTGATCTCCTATTAGAAAAATTCCCAATTCTCCTTTTGGGGCCTCGACTCTCACATAAAGTTCTTGCTTCGACAATTCAAAAGTCGGAGAAGGTTTTTTACTAATAAATCTATATTCAAAATCATTCCATTCGGGATCTTTTACTTTATCAAAGCGTCGGATTTCTAAATTCTCATAGGGGCCCCCTGGGATTCCTTCCAGGGCCTGCTGAATAATTTTTATGGATTCTGTCATTTCACTGATTCGTACTAAATAACGAGCTAACGAATCCCCCTCTTTTTGCCATTGAACCTCCCAATCAAATTCGTCGTAACACTCATAATGATCAACTTTACGAAGATCCCATTGGATTCCGGAAGCTCGTAGCATTGGTCCTGATAAACCCCAATTTTTTGCCTCTTCTCCGCCAATAATGCCTATGCCTTCAACTCGTTCTAAAAAAATAGGATTCCGTGTAATAAGCTTTTGATATTCAGCAACCCCTGTTAAAAAATAATCACAAAAATCCAAACATTTCTCTACCCAGCCATAAGGTAGATCAGCAGCTACCCCTCCAATACGAAAATAATTATGCATCATTCGCATGCCAGTGGCAGCTTCGAATAGATCATATATCAATTCTCTTTCTCGAAAAGTATAGAAGAAGGGGGTCTGTGCCCCAATATCTGCCATAAAAGGTCCTAGCCATAACAAATGGGAAGCTATACGACTTAACTCCAACATAATTACTCTGATATAGCTAGCCCTTTTAGGTACTTGAATATTTCCTAACTGTTCGGGTCCATTTACGGTTATTGCTTCTGTGAACATAGTAGCTAAATAATCCCAACGTGTTACATAAGGCAAATATTGTATAATTGTTCGGTTTTCCGCAATTTTCTCCATCCCTCTGTGTAAATAACCCAATATTGGTTCGCAATCAATAACATCTTCACCATCTAGAGTAACGATGAGTCGAAGAACACCGTGCATTGATGGGTGATGAGGACCCATATTTACTATCATGAGGTCTTTTCTTGTAACTGGTGCAGTCATAAGTTTTTTTTTTACCGATTCGTTCTTCCATGAATTGCTGAAAGTGATAAAGAAGTTCATCCAAAATTAAATGAATAAGTTAAAATAACATGACTCCTCAAATTAACGAGTTTTTGTCTCTCGAATATCCAACTGATCAATTAATTCTTTATAACGTACTCTATTTTTTTTTGACAAATAAGTCAGCAGTCGTTGACGTTTTTCCAAAATTTTTCGCAAACCTATCTGAGATGAATAGTCTTTTTTGTGCAATTCTAAATGGGAGGTAAGCCTTCGTATTTTATTGGTAAAACTGAATACTTGAAATTCAACAGACCCCCTGTTTTCCTTGTTTTCTTCTTGAGAAATAACTGAAATAAATGAATTTTTTACCATAAATTGATCCTCTCCTTTTTAGAGATATGGGTTTTACTGATCAGTAATAATAATGCTAGTAATTAAAATGTGGTATATACAAGAATCTGAATTTCTTTATCCTAATTTTATCAATTCCATCAATCCTATTTTGAGTTAGATTCAGATAGTGATACAAAAGGATGGTACATATATTTTTGAATTCACAAAAGCGAATAATTTAAACAACCTAAAATGAAGAAGATTCTGTTGATTCATTTCTAGATCTAATTGATACCTTATTGATTTAGTATCGTATATTAGAATGGAATGTAAGACAAGGTATATGTGCATCTGTTTGCTTTCATATACCTTCATGATGGAAGATAAATGTACTAGTAACGAATTTTCAATCGAGGATACATATGTATTCTTAACATACTAAAACAACTACCATTATTGGTATCAAACCAATAACGATTCATACAAGCTAAATCTTCTAATCGATAATTAGGCCAAAGAAAGAACTTTAATTTAATTAATTCATTTTGATTTTGATTTTTATCTCTACCGGGATGTTTACTTTCATCCAAAAATTGATTGCAATTTTTTACCCCCTCCCTTTTGTAAAATATTGTATTTCTATCCACACTGTTCCTATTTTTTGAATTGAAACAAATTAGAATTCTCAACTCTCTACAACGTCTAGATGAGAAAATATTTTCAGGAACAAGCAAATTAAAATAAGTTTTATCAACATATCTTTGATTAGTTTTTTCATGCTTACTTTTATGAACTAAGGGAATACCTATGGTTTGATACATAATAAATTGTCCATCATTTTTTACAGACAGACGAAGGGGTTCGACAATCAATACACCCTTTTTCACCAATTCTGTAGGAGTGAAACTCTTTGGATTGTGCAATATATCAGGATTTATTTCTTGCCGTTGAATCATGGATAGAGTAATTTTTCTTGTATTTTTCAGTCTAAGCAGGAAAGCAAATAGTTTGATATGATTGATCATTCTTTGATTCAAAGAAATAGTCCATCTAAGTTGAAAAAGCAAATAACGTTTCAGGAAGATATATAATTCTATTTCCCCGTCATTTTGGTATTGTTCTTTCTTTTTATCTTTTTGCATGCCTAATTCCGCATAATCTTCTTCAATATCTTTTTGTTGGTTTGCTAGAACCGATCCAAGATCTTCTTGGTCCGCGGGTTCTTCTTGATGTGGAATAACAAAATTCTTTCCATTGATGTTTTGATTTGCACCAATATTTTCCTTTCGATTCCAATTTAAAAGAAGCAATTTGCTTGGTATAACCCACGGTTTCCTTTTATATGCATAATAAAGTTGCACAAATTCTGGGAAGAACCAAAGTTGCGGATTCGATATCGGATAACTTATTATTTCTTCATTCATTCCCATCCAATCAAAAAAGACTTTTTGAGGGTTTGTTGAATTGATTTTTAGATCTTGATGAATCGTAAGATAAAAAAGATCTTTTTTCTCGCTTTTATCAAAAATTTTATAATTCTGAATACTTGGATTCCTTTTGGTCTCGATCTTGCTCCAGACCCCAATATCCATTGTTTGGCTAAGATCAAAATTGATGATTTTCCAATCCAAATATTTTCTTTTGATATATATCAAATCGTCCCTTCCTATATTATAATTGCTAGCGATATTCTCGAGGATATTGTCTTTATGTGTGTTGGAATTATAAGGAATCCTCGGGTTGTTATTTAATTCAAATCGCGATCCATAAATAGAAGAGTTCCTCTTATTTTCATAATTAAGAAATTTATATGATAAAAGATCATATCTATAGTATTTTGGAAAAGTGTCTTTTTGATTCAATGATTTAATCCTCTTTGGATTCTGTTGCTGATATTGCAGATATTTCTGAAGTAAAACTATCTCTTTCTGCATCTCTTTCCATACCTTTGGCTGGAACCCCGCCCCTTTTTTGTAATGAATTAATGGGTCTTTTTCATCTGAACCCTTCTTGTTTAAATTTTTATTTTGAGTCATACGACATTGATTAATTCTATTTCGCCATTTTTGTGGTATTAATCTAGACCATCTAATCTTAGATAAATCATATTGATAATACCACCCTCTTAATCTTAACCAGTTTTTCCACTCATTCATTCCATAATTCTTAAGTTTCTTCTGCCTTAATTCAGGCTGAAATATTCCTAGTGTTCCAAAAGAATCCTTTATTTCAGTCTTAAGAAAAAACGACGTTCCCTGATATTGAAGAACAGATCTTAATTTATACAAATTTCTAACTTGGGTTTGTGATAACTTGTAAAATACATATGCTTGTGACAAGTTATTAGGTAAATCAGTAAAAATATGTGACTTTTTTTTACTAATATTATCAAATGATTTTTTTATAGTCGAAATAAAGCGAATTTCACTTTTGTTTTGCTTATTAATTTTTTTTTGATGTGATTTATTATTGTAAATGAATTTCTCAATAATTTTTTTTGTTGATTCAAGAACAAGTTGTGTATTGATTCTGGAAATATTAATGTTAGTGATATATAAAAAAATATCTATGTATATTCTTTCAAATTTTAGAAAATAATGTAATTTATAGGTAAATCGAGCATTTCTTCTTTTTAATATTTGCCAAATATTTATTGCTGGAGTTGCTTTTTTTTTCTCTTTTGTAATTCTTTTTATTTGATATTTGATTATACTGATTTTATCAGTCAGATTTTTCGTTTTTTTTTCTGTGGGTAAAGAATTTGGCCTACCTGGGGATTGAATTTGACTAAATGATTCATGAATTATTTGATTGCTGATTATAGAATCTTTTTCTTTTTGAGTTTCATTCGATTCATATACTTCTCTTAATTTAAGAGATGGATTTTGATTAACTTTTAAGAAATTTATTATAAATATAATACTTTTTGTA